TCGGCTCTTATCTTATAGAATAACAGAGTAAAAGTCAAAGTAAAAAAAAAAGATTTCTTTGGTCGTGTAGGGAGATTACAAAAAAAAATGTATGTAATAATGGTAGTGATGTCTCCCCATTCTTTCACAGAAAGAAAGACAGTAAGGCTTAGATCAAATAGGAAATATGGGTATCCAATAGATAGTTATCTATCTTGATGGTATATTTTTTTTTGATATTTTTTGCTTATGAAAGAAAGGTAACAAAACAAACAATAGGTCTTACTATTCCCACATGTTCCATTAGGAGCATTCCTTTGCTATTTTCAAGGAAAAGGTGTGTGTATCGTATTTTTACTTAATACTTCCCAATTCTACCAGAAATCCTATAAAGAATCTGTTACGAGCGGATTCATTGAATTGGTTTATCAATAGCCTTAAGTCAGAATCCTATTTTGACTCTGCGCCATTGATTCTACTATGATTATTGATCAATAATGGAATAATTCCTTCATAGAAATAGGAGATATAATTCACATGGATATAGTAAGTCTCGCTTGGGCTGCTTTAATGGTAGTCTTTACATTTTCCCTTTCACTCGTAGTATGGGGAAGGAGTGGACTCTAGGTATATTAATAATTGATTGAGTAATCGATTGAGTAATCGAATTGTATCAATTGTTTAGTTGATCGTTTTGCGAAGCTTTATTTTTAAAAAGCTTGTCTCTCTTTCCAAATTCTACTGGAAAAACAATAATGAATAAGAAAATACAATAATGAATAATAACCATTCGATCAAACAATGAATGATTACTATAGTTTAGTTGTATTTCAAAACTCAAATCTACGGAAATTTTTTCCAACCGAATTCCTCCTAAATATTCTATTTGGATAAACCAGTTCTTACCAGAATTATGGATATTACAATGAGAAAAAACCAATCCCTAGTTTTTTCTTTATTTGTTTCTCTCTTTCTTTACTTTCACTGTTCTAAGAACAAATCGTTCTGCTATTAGATTACGACGATACTTACTTTCTACTGGAAGTGACTAGTGGTTGTCCAAAGAGGTTCTACACATAATAAAATTAGATCTTTCTTCCGCTGAGCGATCCACCACATATCACACATTTAACATTTTAGACTCCTAGAGATTTTTTTATGCTTTTTTGACTCATCTCATGTCATGTTTAAGCATGAAAAATGGTCCGAGTCCCCTTTACTAATTCCTTTCCAAATCTGAAGAAGTTACCATAGAACTTCGTAAATGATCTGTTAATGGCTCAATCAATGACTTCTTGGGATGGGAAATCAAAAAAAAATTCCTTGGTTTTGTTTTCTTTTGCTATAGTATATTCCCATACTATTCTTCCTCTATTGATTCTTTCGATGGATCCCGGAACCTATATATAAAATTATAAGAAACCTAGGAATTAGAAGAATAGGCCTTCGATTATTTTGGGTTGATCGAAATCGAGTGGATGTAGCGAAAAAAAGAAATAGAATTAGACTGCTATTTCGATGTACTAGTCTACTATTTAGATTAGATGTACATCTAATACATCATATACATATTGTAAATTGATCTATATAAACCCTCCATTTAGATAAAGTCTATATCTGTATACAATACAACTATATATGATAATATCATTGTAATATTAGATAATATAAAATACTCTAAAGAGTGGTAGAAAGGACTATATATAGTCCTTTCTACCACTCTTTATGATTCCAACCAGATCATTTAAGACTTGGAATTTTCTTTTAATCCCTTTCTTTCATTTCTTCAATCATTGAAAAAAGGATTGATAAGAACTAATAATTCAGATTCAAATTAATCATTTTGACTGACTGTTTTTACGTAGATAATAAGTAAAAAAGCAGTAGGAACTAGAATGAACAGTGCAGTAGCAATAAATGCGAGAATATTGACTTCCATAATTTCATTATTTATTTTTTTTTCTTTTTCTTCGCAATAACTCGGGATGTAATCCCATAGAGATGAGAAATTTAACTCCTGTAAATTCATTGGGATGAATTGATCCTGATGATACCGAATCGGATCAATATTATGAATAACAATATCTGATCTATCAAATCGATTCATCGTCGAGAATTGAATAGTATAACATAGGAAGATCCTTTATCCATACCAATTCCGAAATGGGATTTTTTATTGGATCAGGAATCCCATTGCATTTTTCATCCTCTTCCCCTTTTTCTTTTCTATAACCTATTATCTTATACAACTCTCCTTCCTGTGTATTATACTTACAATTATGAGGTATTATATGACCGGTATTCCATGGGTCACACACAGACCCAAACGAGGTGAGATGGAAAAAAAAAAGGGGGATTAAATAAAAAAGATCAAATATTCCAACAAATTTACTGAAAAGGGTCCTTGCTTGGTCTTTTCTTTTATTTTATTAGTATCCTCTTTCTTGTATTTATTTGTACTGGAACGCATACATCAAAAATGATGTCTGCAATTTGAATGAGAATGAGATAGATTGTTTACAATTAGTCATTGAGGATACACAAACAAAGTCAGAACTAGAAAAGGTCTGGTTTAACCTGAAAAGTACTCTGTCGAGGTAATTATGTTAAGTTCATTGTCCATCGTACAATAAACGAATACAATTTGTGTATGTACTCCCGGTAAAATAGGATCACTCTACTCCATTTCATGGATCAAGAACAATCGAAAAAGAAAGTAAGACGAGGATGGTATCTCTTAAAATACTGAATATAGTAATACCACCGATTGTACTAATGTACATATGATATGTCTCTCCTTTATCAATCGGGAGTAGTGGAAAGATTTGAAATTCCCGTATCCGTATTTGTGTGATGATAAATGCGAAATAAAAAACAAAAGAAATAAGGATCCCCACTGGGGATTAGATCTTGCTTCCTGTCCCCCTTTTCCGTGAAAAGAGAGAGATGAATTGATAAATTCACCGGATCCTAGTTCGGGACTGACGGGGCTCGAACCCGCAGCTTCCGCCTTGACAGGGCGGTGCTCTGACCAATTGAACTACAATCCCAGCGAGGTGTATGGCATACATATTCTTAATGTTACATATTCTTAATGTTACATATTCTTATGTAATCATAAGAACATTCTAGTCCTAGTCGTCGTATTGTAAGAAAGACAGGAATGATATACTGATATCATATCCACATATAATATGGGCTATAGTGAGAGCGACACGGATTACTAGTAACCAATAATTATTTTACTGCCAAAAGTGGATAATCAATCTTTCAATGAGAAAAAAGAACTAAACTTTTTGTTTGCTTTTCATGATACTTTACTTAATCATGATACTTTACTTAATTAAGTAAAGTATCATGAACTAGATCCTTAGAAAGATCAGAAAGAGAAAAATAGGGATAGAGAAAATAAAATTGACTCTTTCTCTTTATTTCTACGGATTAGGCATTTCCGTTTATGGAAGACAAATTGGTTATATCATATTCATGGAGCGGTGAATTATTGGGCCGAGCTGGATTTGAACCAGCGTAGACATATTGCCAACGAATTTACAGTCCGTCCCCATTAACCGCTCGGGCATCGACCCAGGAAGAATTCATTCTAGGCTTATTGATAATCTATGATCAACTTCCTTTCATAGTACCCTACCCCCAGGGGAAGTCGAATCCCCGCTGCCTCCTTGAAAGAGAGATGTCCTGAACCACTAGACGATAGGGGCATATACGCCTGACCGTCATCATACTATGATGATAGTATGAGCAGTTTTTTGGAATTGTCAATATAGTCTAATGGTATGACTAGATCCAAAAAGTCTTTCCTACTTTTATGTTATGATTTTATAGAATTTTTTTTTTTCAAAAATTCAAAATAATAATCTTATCTACTTTTGGAGTAAATCCAATTTATTGTTCCTGAATGAACTCCTATGCATATAGGCATATATTATGTGCATATAGTACATATATACATATATACATACATGCAGTAGACTCATAATGGAAAAAAAAAAATGGCTAATTCATGAATTGAATAAAACGGCCCTTTTAACTCAGCGGTAGAGTAACGCCATGGTAAGGCGTAAGTCATCGGTTCAAATCCGATAAAGGGCTTTTTTTTTTCCACTAAACTCAAGTCTTAGCCTTCGTTTTTCAGCGGAAAATATCTCTATTATTTTTTCTAAAAAGAAAAGGATAACCACCATTATAATGAATTCTGATTATTCTGACTTATAGTTAAGTTAGGAAGTTGAACATTTATTGATTAGCAAAATGCATAATTTCACGTATTAGGAGTAGTCCACCTGTAGTGACATAGTAGTCCTCCTCATGTCTCATTATTCACAAATTTTTTGTCCTGGGAAATAACAGAAATATTCTATAATAATATATCCAATTCCTATTATTAATCGACAAACCAAGGTGTTCTTATTTCTCCAATGTTCTTATCACACCCACTATCAAATTCTAAATAAAGAAAAAGTAAGTGGACCTGACCCATTGAATGATGACTATATCAGCTATTCTGATATTTAAATTCGATATAGATGAAATTGTATAAGCAGATTTCCTTTTATTTCCTTAGACCACGCAAAGCAAGAATTTGTCGATATTTACGATTTAATCTTCTTGTTACTGGATGCTCCATAGGAATAAATCGCTATTTTTTTCTTCTACAAAGTTTATTTCAAAATCTATTTTTCAATATCTTTCCTTGATTTCAGAATCAGATATTGTTTTGTTCTTCCGCCAATGCAATAGAGAACGAATGCGAGAAAAGGACTTTCATTTCCAGTCTACCATTATTTAATATTTAATTTTGTGGCAGGAAAAAATAGGAAATTTTCTTTTATTTTGGTTTGACCCGTTAAAAGATATACTCTGAAATATGAGTCATAGGACAATTCAGGATTCAAATGGTTATCAAATAAATGGTTATATAGTATAAGGACTAATCGAATCGAGCTCATGGATTTCCCATGGATTTACCTAGGTTGGTTTGTGGCCCAATAGAAAAAAAAAAG